GGGAGCTAAATACTCATAAATAAATTAAAAGTTTATCACCTTGATGATCGGTCACCAAAAAAAATTACAAGGTAACTTAACCCTGCCAGATTTAATAAGACTAAAGGCAAAGCTTGTCCTACAGGTTTGGAAGAGTCACCATTTAAATAAAAAGAATAGAAGAATTTCAAGTAGAAAACTAGACTAAGAATTGTTCCTACAATTGGGAGAATTAAAAACATAAAATCGCCTTCCACAAGAGCTCTAGAAATTACTTTCCATTTACCTACAAATAAGATAAAAGGTGGTAGCCCAGATAACCTTAAAATTGAGATAGAACTTAAAATATCATTCTCTCATAAAAATCATATTCCTAATGCTAAGACTAAACAGTATGGCCCAAAATAAATTCAAAGAGAGCCTGTGGTGGCACCAATTACAGCTCATCCTGTGTGAGAAATAGAAGAAGCCCCAATTATAGCCCGAACGTTAGTAACATTATTACCAATTAATCCACCTACTAAGGCTCTTAAACCTCCTAATATTAAAATACACTTATTAGTATTATAGTCATTAGAACCAATAACGTTTATTAGTAGGGCTAAAGGAGGAACTTTTTGCCAAGATAGAAGAAGTACAGTAGGAAGGAACTCGAGCCTCCTCACTACACTAGGGACCCAAAAATGACCTGGAAAAATTCCCAATTTTAAACATAATCTTAAGACAAATCAAAATTCATAGTGATAATATAAAGATATAAAATATGCTATACCACAACAAAATATAATAGCCCTACTCAATGCTTGGATACAAAAATATTTTAATGTAGCCTCTTCAGTAAGCGATATATACTTGTTTCCTAGAAAAAGCAATGGAATTAAACCTAAAAAACTAAGTTCAACCCCTACTCAAACTACAATCCAATTACTTGATGATACTGCCACTAAAGGACCTAAAATTAAAACAAATATAAATAAAACATTTGCCGATGACAAAAGTAGTGATTTATTCAATCCTGATCGTTAACATCAATAACATCCGTTCTTCCGGCGACTACTTAATTTTAAAATATTCTAATTATTTGTACATTCTGTGCATTTATGCTACAGCATCCATTTCATTTAGTCGAGTACAGTCCTTGACCACTTTTAAATTCTTTTGGTATTTTATGTATACCTGTTGGTATACTATTTTTTATTCGAGCAGGGGGTAGAGCACTATTCCTTTTAGGAACTTTAACAGTTATGTTAATTTCTTATTTATGATGACGAGATATCACTCGAGAGTCAACACTCCAAGGATTTCATGGAACAACTGTAGTAAAAGGACTAAAAACAGGAATCTTTCTATTTATTATTTCTGAAGTTTGTTTCTTTTTCGCCTTCTTTTGAGCTTACTTTCACAGGAGTCTAGCTCCATCTATTGAACTAGGTTCGGTTTGACCTCCTATAGGAATTTGAACATTAGAAACTTTCCAAGTTCCTCTGTTAAATACATCTGTTTTATTGTTATCCGGAGTGAGGGTTACATGAGCACATCATAGTATCGAAGAAGGTGACCACAAAAGAGCTCTCCAAGGGTTAGGTCTTACTCTCCTTTTAGGATTTTACTTCGTTTGATTGCAGTATGGGGAATATGCCGAAACATCTTTTTCTATCGCTGATAGTGTATATGGTTCAACATTTTTTATTGCTACAGGATTTCATGGTCTCCATGTCTTAGTTGGGGCTACATTCTTAACAGTTTGTTTTATCCGACTTTGATTAATACATTTTGATAAAAATCACCATGTAGGGTTCTTAGGGGCCGCATGGTACTGGCATTTTGTTGACGTAGTTTGATTATTCTTATATGTGAGAATCTATTGATGAGGATCAGTATTCTGGAGTAGCTTAAAGCAAAGCATTGATTTTGTAATTCAAAGAAGGAGTTTCTCCCTCCAGATCACGTTGTTAACGTTATTACTAAAGTAATAATCTCCCTTTAATAAGAAATAATAAAGGTATTAAATGAAGAACAAGAGATAGATTTTCATATCTCAATAATGGAGATCCTCCACTTAAATAATTTGAATGAAATCCATGATTAATTCTAGTATAAAGATACATATTATAAGCGGCCCTTAAAAACACTATTAATCCTATAACAACCGCAATTGGTCAACTGATTTTTCATAATGCTACAGAAATAAACAACTCTCCAACTAAATTTAAAGTTGGAGGCGCTGCCATATTGATACAACAAAAGATAAATCATCGCAATCTCAAGATAGGATAAAGTTGTAATAATCCTTTTATATAAGGAATGTTTCGTGTATGACTTTTTGAATAAGAAAAATAAGCTAAACAAAACAAAGCTGAACTTGAAAAACCATGAGCTAATATAGTGATTACTGCTCTGGTTACCCCTCATGTATTATTTAAAATTAAACCACTAGAGACAATCCCCATATGGCTTACAGAACTATAAGCTACTAGAGCTTTAATATCTACTTGACGTAAACACATGAAACTTACCAAAAGCCCACCTCAGATTCTCACTCCGACCACAACCAATCCTACAATTGATGGAGTTATACTAAACCTTTTGTTTATTAAAAAGATTCCATACCCCCCCAACTTAAGCAAAATCCCGGCTAAAATTATTGAACCTACTAGAGGAGCCTCTACGTGAGCTTTAGGGAGTCACAGGTGTACCGAGTACATAGGTAATTTAACAAGAAAAGCCCCATATAAGAAAATTACCAAAATTAAAGGTAAACTTACTGGCAACCTACTTTGAATACATATGTCTATTGTCCCCGAACTTATACATCGTCAAATTAGTAAAATAAATAAAGGTAGTGAAGCCCCCACAGTATAAAGTATTATATAAGTCCCAGCTTGAAGCCGTTCTGGCTGGTAACCTCAACCAATAATTAACAATAATGTAGGAATCAATGAAGCCTCAAAAAAAACATAAAATAAAATTATATTAGATATAGAGAAAGAAAGACTTAAAAAAATCCTTAACATAAATAGATTAATAACATACGTACCCGATTTTTCGTAAGGTGTAGTAATTAAACAAAGAAAACATAGAACAACTGATAAAAAAATAAGTAAATTCCTTAAATAATTTCCTCAAAAAATTATATCCTGATTCACAGAAAAATTCTGACACAAAAGGCCTAACCTAAGAAAACTAGCTAATAGAAAACAGGTTCTCGCCACTTCCCACAAATAGAAGAAGACACAAGACCCAATTAAACATCTAATTAAGGTATACACTTAGGAGTGGAAGAACTAACTCCCTTATCAAAGTTAGCAGCTTCGATTTATCTCCTTATTTTTGTACTTTGAGGTTTTGAAAGCCTTATTAGGAGAAAGAATTTCTCCACTCCTTAACAAGGAAAATGTTAATTTTAGCTGTTCTCTTTAGTATTATCCTTTCAGCTGCCTTGCTAGTTGTGTATTATTTTGTTAGTTATGTAGACTACAACGACATGAGAGAAAAAATAACACCTTTTGAATGTGGATTTGACCCATTAAGGAACTCCCGAACTCCTTTTTCAAGTCGTTTCTTCCTTTTAGTAGTTCTATTTTTAATTTTTGATGTAGAAGTAGCTCTCCTTTTCCCTATACTAGGATTATTAAGCTCTAGTTCTAGGTCTTTCATAATGGGCCTTGCTATATTAACCTTTTTAGGAATTCTTTTATTAGGAACTTTCCATGAATGAAATGAGGGAGCCTTGGATTGAGTGTCTAATTCAGTGGATCAGCTAAGTTTTAAGCTATTGGGCTCATAACCCAACAATGGTCTATCCTCCTCTGAAACTTTGTTATGATTTTTCTCCAAAGAACCTAGACACTTGCATGGTAATTATTTGAGAATAATAACCCAGCCAGAAATATTAAACAATACTTGAAATAGTAATTTAATCAAGGTTCAATCTTTGACTAAATTAGGTGCCAGCAGTCGCGGTCAGACCTAAAAAGTCTTGGAAAAAATAGAATTTGATTTAGAGAAAAAGTACAATATTTAGTGAAATGAGATTGTATTCTGTTTCTACTCTCTAAGATTTTCATTAAAGGCACTATATAAACTAGGATTAGATACCCTACTATTAGCCCTCAAGAGAAAATTCTAAGCACTACGGCTAAAAAAGCTAAAACTTAAATAACATGGCGGCAAGCTTAAATTTCAGAGGAACCTACCAGGTAAATGATAACCCGCAAAATATTCTTACTTTATCTAAGAGTTTATATACCGCCGTCTAGTAATCTTTTAGGAAGGCTACAAAATGTAATTTTTACAAAAAGACAGGTCATGGTATAGCATATGGTAAAGACTTTAAGGTGGGTTACAATAAAAATTTTTTTTCGGAAAGCTAGCTAAAGGCAGCTTTAAAGATGGATTTGAAAGTAAATATTAAAATAAGTATATTTTGAATATTTTTAAGTTCGTGTACAAATCGCCCGTCACTCTCATTGTAACATGAGACAAGTCGTAACACAGTAGAGGTACCGGAAGGTGTCTCTGTCTAAGTGGTGAATAGAATCACATCATCTTTTCGAGATGGGAGAGCTTTTACAGCCTTAGATTTCCTAAAAAGCGAACTATCGCACTAAGTTTCGGCCTTAGCTTTGCTCACCAAGCTTTAGGATTATGATAACAGATTTATTTTCAGCTCTTGACTGTAATCAAATTAAACTATCGCTCTTATTATGAGCCACTCCTATAACTTTAGTACTTATATTCGGGAAGGCTTGGTATTCAAACCAGTTTAACTCATTAGTAACTACAGTATCTGAAGTCCACACTGACTCTCGGCAAGATATGAGTCCTTTATCCTTATTTTTATTTTCATTAATGTTATTTATTATTGTCAGAAATTTAGTTGGGTTAGCTCCATATACATATGGTAACACAAGAAATTTATGGACAGCTGGGTCAATAGCAGTAATTTTTTGAAGATTACTAATAATCTCAGGATGAGCTTATAATCCTCAAGCATCTGCCGCTCATTTGGCTCCAGCTGGAGCTCCAATGGTACTTGCTCCATTTCTTGTTTTAATTGAGACAATTAGAGTTTTAATTCGACCTTTAACTTTGACAGTTCGACTAATTGCTAATATTAGGGCTGGTCATATTGTACTATCTTTAGTGGCTAATTGTCTAACTTCCGTAAGAGGAATCGCTTTCATCTCTATACTTGCTCTAAATACAGGTTATAATATATTTGAAGTGTTTGTATGTGTAATTCAGGCATATATTTTTTCTTTACTTGTGAAACTTTATGCAGGAGAACATCCTTAAAAGCAAGGAAAATTCTTCTTTAAGTTTGCAACTTAACGTTTTTTAATAAACTACTTACTTTAGGTGAAGCTTGTAGCGTTTAACTGTTAATTAAAAGAAGCAAAGATTTTTGCCACTTAAATTATGCCTCAATTAAGCCCAACTATAGGAATTTTATTTTTTAGTTTTATTTTTATTGCTATCTTAGTTTTAATATTAAATTTAAGATCATCACCTAAAAAGATTAATCTTTAATGTTTAAGGTGGCAGATCTAATGCCTAGGCTTTAAGCGCCTATTATACTTTTTAGTCCTTTCTTTTTCGGTGTTCGGCACAGGAAAATTTGAGTTTCCAGGAAGATTTTTCTAAAAAGAGCCCAGCGATAAGATCGATTTTAGGTTCCACAGACCTATAGTTTAGATTAACTTACTTGGGATCTATCTAATTATATTAGACTTTTTACTTGGAAGGTAAATGTACTTATTTATACTAGTAGAAATATAACTTAGTAGCTTCAACTACAATAGGCATGAAAGAATGGTTAGCCCCACAAATTTCTGAACACTGTCCATAAAACACCCCTGGTTTCTCTAAAAATATATTTATAGAGTTTAACCGTCCAGGAACAGCATCTATCTTAACACCAGCTGCCGGAAGAGTTCAAGCATGAAGAACATCCGCAGATGTTGTAATGACAGTTGTATCTATTTGGTATGGAACCACTGCTCGATTATCAACTTCTAATAAACGATGATCTCCAAAGTTTAAATCAGACTCAGGAAGTATGTATGAATCAAATTCTACTTGGGAAAAGGGAATTTCATAACTTCAGTATCATTGATGACCTGTTCTTTTTAAGATTACCCCCGAATTAGACTCTTCATCTAATAAGTAAAGTAGTCGTAAAGAAGGTAAAGCTAGCCAGATTAATAATAAAGCTGGCACAATAGTTCAAATAGTCTCAAGGCGTTGGGCCTCAATTGTAGTTCGACTAGTAAACTTATTAAAAGTTAGTTTAGTTCCTAAAATTCCAACAAAACTAAAAATCCCTAAAAGTAAAACTAGGGCATGATCATGAAATAAAAATATTTCCTCTTGTACAGGACTACAAGCATCAATCAAATTTAACTGACCTCAAATACTCATTTTTAGGCTAATCGAACATGAGCTAAAGCTCACCTAAATCCTAAATTGCAAAAAACATATTTCTAGACATAGTAGTAATATAATCATTTCCTCGTAAGCGAAGTATTCTCACTAAAAGAGATAGCCCTAAAGCTGCCTCACAAGCGGCAAAAGTTAGAACAACTAAAAATCAAAATAATGAAACGGTATAACAAGATAAAAAACTAAATGTAAAAAATAAAAGGCTAAGCATTAGGGCTTCTAACCTAATTAGTAAACTTAGAACATGAGTTTGATACAAAGCAAACCTTAAAGAAGCAAATCCGATACCTATTAGTCTTAATTTTATAATCATAGCAAGAGGGGGTGGCCCCATAAATAGATTTACAATCTATCGCCTAATTCAGCCATCAAAATTAAAAATTACACTGGATTACAATAATAGCTAGTGCGCATAAAGAAAAAGGTAAAAAAGACTTTCAGCATAACATTATTAATAAATCATATCGGAATCGGGGATATGCTCCTCGGGCAAGAAGGAACAAACATGAAACGAATAATGCCTGAACTCTTAAAAAAAAGAAGTTTCTAGCCCTAAAGAGAATAACAGTAAGTATAGATATTAAAAGAATATTTGCATACTCTGCTATAAATAGTAAAGCAAAAAGACCCCCTCCATACTCGACATTAAACCCTGATACTAACTCAGATTCACCTTCAGCAAAATCAAAAGGAGCCCGATTGGTCTCAGCCAAAGCACTAGTAAACCAAACAAGAGCTATAGGGAATAATAAAAATATAACAGGATAGCCTTTATTAAATATTTCATCCCATGAGAATCTTAATAAAGAAAAAGCCCTAAGGAGTAGAATTAGTAAAAGACTAACTTCATAAGAAATTGTTTGTGCTGCAGCTCGCAAAGCCCCTAGAAAAGCATACTTTGAATTAGAAGATCAACCTGCTATAAGAACTCCGTAAACATTTATTGCAGTAACACAAAAAAAAAGTAAAATTCCTCAAGTCACTGATTTATACGAGAAAGTTCTAGGATAAAGATGTCACAGTACTAGTGCTAAAAGAAGACTAAAGCCTGGAGCTACCCAAAATAAAAAATAATTTCTTCTTAAAGGAGAGATTTTCTCTTTTACAAATAATTTTACAGCATCTGCTAAAGGCTGGATAATCCCTCAAATACCTACTTTATTAGGCCCCTTTCGAATTTGGGCATATCCTAAAACTTTACGTTCTAAAAGTGTAAAAAAGGCTACTCCTAGTAAAATACAAAGAGCAGTTCCTACTGTTGATAGTAAATGAAACATTGACCGAGGCCCGAAAACCATAAAAACATCTTCAGTGTTTTGCTTTAAATTTAAGCTATCAGTCAAATTTTGATAGAATCAAATCTTAGGCTTGACAAACCTATATTTTTTTTAAACTAAATTAAAAAATAAGTTTTTTTCAATAGACAGTTCCAACTAATAGCCCAAACCTAACAAAATATAAAACTGTCAATGGTCCAGCAATTGTCAGGTAAGGTTTCTCAATAGGACATGCCCCTAACCAAGTTAAGATTACAAATAAAACTACTAGTGACCAGAAGATAATCTGATACGGAAAAGAAAAAGCTGCAGGAATAAAGCTTTTAGTTTGCCCTGCTAAAGGTAAAAAATATAGAATAGCAATTGATATTACTAAAGCAATGACACCCCCTAACTTACTTGGAATAGAACGTAGAATGGCATAAGCAAACAAGAAATATCATTCTGGTTGAATATGTACAGGAGTTACCATTGAATTAGCGGGAATGAAGTTTTCAGGGTCTCCTATCGCAGTAGGAAAGAAAAATCCGAAGATAGCAAATAAAAAAAATAACCCTAGAAATCCTACAGCATCTTTTCAAGTAAAATAAGGATGAAAAGGAATTTTAGTTACATGACTTAAATTACCCAAAGGGTTAGTTGACCCATGCTCATGTAAGAAAATTAAATGTAATCCAGATAAACCACCAACCAAAAATGGTAAAATAAAATGTAAAGAGAAAAATCGATTTAAAGTTGACTGACCTACAGAGAACCCCCCTCAAATCCATTCAACAACTGATGGACCCAGATAAGGAATAGCTGAAAGGAGGTTAGTAATCACTGTAGCTCCTCAAAATGACATTTGCCCTCAAGGCAATACATAACCTAAGAAGGCTGTAGCCATACTTACAAATAAAATAGTCACTCCTACTATTCAAGTTTTGGGCTGAGTAATGTATCTCTGGTAGTACAGCCCTCGCCCAATATGAAAATATATAAATAAGAAAAATAAAGATGCTCCATTTGCATGAAGATTCCGAAATAGTCACCCTATAGGCACATCACGAATAATATGAATTACAGAAGAAAAGGTATTAACCATATCTGCTGTATAGTGTATAGAAAGGAATAATCCCGTCACAATTTGGAGACCAAGAAGCAAACCTAGAATAGAACCTCCGTTCCATCAAATAGAAATATTAGAGGGAGAAGGTAATCCTAATAAGTGCTCTGCTGGGTTATTAGCTCGAAGTTGATGATGCAACAAGGTCAGATTACTCATTGTCGGCTTTGAAGGCCAAAGGTTTATTATTTAACCTATAACCCTATCTAAAAAGAAATAAATATATAATTACAACAGACATTACAAATCTTCTAAATAAAACCTGTTTTTTAGGTCAAATTCCAAATGAAGATATACTACTTCCTAATTTCAAGTAACTAATCGAATTAGAAGGTTCTAACCACCCGTGGTCAAGACAGCTTAATTCTTTCACAACTAAAGTTAAAGGTTTTGTTCTAAGACTAGGAGATAAGAAAAACATTGTTGAAAGGAAAAACCTTTTTCCTCTGTTAGTAGTTATACCCCAAATTAAACCTGTTAAAGTGACTAAGTTAATTATTATCCCCCAAAAAGAAGAAATGGAGCATCTTTCTAGTGTATTCAACTCTAATAAACTAAAAAACTTTCCTCCTATAATTCCCCCTAACCTTAGAAGAAGGACTGGGAAGGTAGTGTAAAAGTTAGATTGTACAGCCAAAATAGGGAAGATAGGCTTTCTTCAGGAGATACACTTTAAACTTCGGATTACATATTTAGCTGTGAACATAGTAGCGATAAGTATAATCACAAATGATATAACATTTAGTGATGATATTACCATTATTTCTAAGATTAAATGTTTAGAATAGAAAGCTCTTAAGAAAGGGGCCCCAATTAAACATAGTCTACTAACATTAAATATAACCACAGTAAAAGGTATACTTAGTCCAACACTCCCTAGTAATCGAATATCTTGAGACCCATATCTAGCCATTAATATTTGACCAGCCGCCAAGAATAATAAGGCTTTAAATAAAGCATGAGTATAAAGATGAAACAATGCTAAATTTGAAAGGCCTAAACCCAAACTAAACATTATCACACCAAGTTGCCTTAAAGTTGATAAGGCAATAATTTTTTTTAAGTCATTCTCGTAGGTAGCAGCTCATCCTCCTAATAAACAAGTAATTGCCCCTACAAAGACCAAGACAGTCTTACATCCTCTATCTAGATCCAAATTACACCTTAGACGAATAATTAAGAAAATCCCAGCTGTTACTAGTGTTGAAGAGTGGACTAAAGCACTAACAGGAGTAGGTGCTGCCATGGCTGCAGGAAGCCAAGAACTAAAGGGATACTGAGCACTTTTAGTTAAAGCTGCTAGAGATAATAGTAAAACTAAAGAGACACATACCCCCAATCCATCTAATGAAAAATATGAAAACTGGTGGTTCAAAACAAAAAGAAAGGTCGATAGAACAATTAAAGCATCTCCTACACGATTAACTATTAAAGTTTGATAACCTGCCCTTAGTCTTCCATAACTTTGATAATAAATAATTAAAGCAAATGAGGTAATACCTAGCCCATCCCATCCTAACAAAAGAAAAAGTAATGATCCAGATCAAGTTAAAAAATTTATTCTTAATACAAAAGCTATTAAAATTCATAAGAATCGGTCAGAAAAGTGATCTTCCTCTATATACTTATGGGCAAAAGTGAAAACGCTCCCTGCAATTAGAGTAACAACCATTCCAAAACTAGTACTAATTTTGTCAAAAATTATTCTAAAACTAAAAGTTAATGAAGAATTAGAGAAAAATTCAAATTCTAAAATAAAAGTGTTACCTAACCCATTAATCAAAGTTCAGATAGAAAAGAAACATAGAGATGAGAAAAATAATAGTACTGGAAACTGCAATCCTTTTAACTTACTCATTATTTAACTGAAATAGCTCCTGATCCGGAACTTCGTACAACAACTAACATTATTATTAATAATAGTACCACTAGGCCTCCGAATAATCAAAGATTCCTATCTAGTACTAAATCTTCTCCTGCATTAGATAAAAATATTCCTAAGAACACTTTAGAAAAAGGTTTAATTCTTATAAAATAAGTAACAATAAATGATAGAACTAATATTCCTGCAAAAGAATTTGATGAAAAAAAAGAATAATTTCTTCTAATTAGACACACATAAATAAACATTACTAATAACCCCCCAATATAAACCAAAAAAAGAATATAAGAGTATCATCATCTTCCAACAATTGACATCATTCTTACGAAACATAATCTTAAAAGCACCAATACGGCACCTAAACTAATTGGCCATCTATATAGAGGAAAAGAGACTAAAAGGGAAAGAGATAGTCATATTAAAAATTTCATTCAAGAATGACTTAGTCGTCACTCTCTAACTCCCAAAGTTAGCGTCCCAGGGACTGTTCTTGAGGTACTAGGAGCGTTCCTCTGCTTAGTTGCAAACCAAATCTTCTAAATAAAGTATAGTACCGATTAACATAAAGTTATAGTTTAATCCTAAATTAAACGCATTAGTCTGCCAAATCAAAATTTTTACAAATCAAGGCCCGGTCCTTTCGTACTAGGGTCTTACATTTAAAGGATAGAAACTGACCTGGCTTACGCCGGTCTGAACTCAGATCATGTAGGAGTAAAAATTCGAACAGAATCCCCTGTTTAGGCAGCTAGCCTAAAGGCTTCCTAGTCCAACATCGAGGTCACAAACTCAAAGAAAATTATGCTGTTATCCCTAAGGTAGTTTATCTGAACATGATAAATCCGTCTTATTTATATAAGGTATTTAATATGACCTTTTGTTGCCCCAACAAAATATATATAAAAAACTCTTAGGGTCTTCTCGTCCTTTATCTTTCCTAGGCCTTTTCACCTAGTTAGTAACTTCAAATTAAAGAGTTGTGAGACAGCTAAATTCCGTTTTCCCATTCATTCCAGACTTCATTTAAAAGTCAATTGATTATGCTACCTTAGCACGGTCAAAGTACCGCGGCCATTCAATATCTCATTGGGCAGGTTGTACCCTAAATCAATTCTTAGGGCTATGTTTTTGGTAAACAGTCGAAATCTAAATTTGCCGAGTTCCTTACACTCTTTTAATAATTTTACTAATTTTCCCATAAACTTTAATTAAGTTAATCTGTCCCACTAAAATAGAAATTTAATCTAATAAATAATTGCAGTAAGTCAAATTTGGGGAGATTAATCCAAAAATTCACTAACATCAATAATATTCTTTTCAGTAAATCTAATCACTTACTGATTGCCTTTAGAGCACTAAATACTTTTCGTGGAAATCCAGATATTATAGTAATTGAAAGTTTTTCGCTCCTATAAATGAATTCTAAATTAATTTTGCTACATTAATTTTATAAATTTATAGATCTTACTATTTCGGGTTAAAAATACATAGTTTTGGAGAAACCGTTATTCAAAAAGTACAACTAACTAATTATTAAACTAATAAAATAATTTTCACTGCTAAAAAATACAAAATAATATGTAATATTATTAGTTAAGAACGCCAAAAATATTGGACTTTTTCATTGTAAGTGAAACGCACTTAGTACTTCGCTCTTAGAAAGGAGAAACAGAAGTTTCCGTATTACTATGGAAATCAGGAGGTAAATATTCTTCTCATTCTCGTGACATTGAAGGAGCTAAACTGAATACAACTCTTCGTTGTGAAACAAAAGCTTCTCAAAGCATGAAAACAAATATCATCACTGCAACAATAGACAATAATGATCCGTAAGAAGAAACTTGATTTCATTTATAGTAGGCATCAGGATAATCAGAATAACGACGAGGCATTCCAGCTAACCCTAAGAAATGTTGAGGGAAAAATGTTAAATTTACAGCTAAAAACATGATAAAAAAATGAGCTTTAGCTCAACGCTCATTAAGTGTAATACCTCTTATAACAGGGAATCAGTACACGAATCCCCCAAAAATGGCAAAGACAGCTCCTATAGATAAAACATAGTGGAAATGCGCTACTACATAATATGTATCATGTAATACAATATCTAATGATGAATTAGATAAAACAATTCCTGTTAAACCTCCTAAGGTAAATAAGAAAATAAATCCTAAAACCCAGTACATTCTTGCAGGAAATGGTCCTCGACTTCCGTATAGAGTCATTATTCATCTGAAAACTTTAATTCCAGTTGGAACCGCAATTACTATTGTAGCTGCCGTGAAATAAGCTCGAGTATCAACATCTATCCCTACTGTGAACATATGGTGAGCTCAAACAATAAACCCTAAAATTCCAATTGATACCATAGCATAAATCATCCCTAAAGTACCAAAAGCTGGCTTAGAAGAAAAGTTTCTCAACATATGAGAAATCATTCCAAACCCTGGTAAAATTAAAATATATACTTCAGGATGTCCAAAGAATCAAAACAGATGTTGATATAAAATAGGGTCACCACCTCCAGCTGGGTCAAAAAAACTAGTATTGAAATTTCGATCCGTAAGAAGTATAGTAATAGCTCCAGCTAACACCGGTAATGAAAGTAAAAGTAAGAAAGCAGTTACGAACACTGATCAAACAAATAAACTTAGACGTTCAAAAGTAATCCCAGGTGATCGCATATTAATAATTGTAGTAATAAAATTAATAGCCCCTAAAATTGATGACATTCCCGCTAAATGTAATGAAAAAATAGCCAAATCTACTGCACACGATCCGTGAGCAATAGGACCTGATAAAGGAGGGTATACAGTTCATCCTGTACCCGCACCCCCTTCAACTATACTAGATACTAATAGTAAAATAAAAGAAGGAGGAAGTAATCAGAAACTTATGTTATTTATTCGAGGAAAACTTATGTCTGGAGCACCAATTAATAAAGGGACCATTCAATTTCCAAATCCCCCAATCATTAAGGGCATAACTATAAAAAAAATTATTACAAAAGCATGAGCTGTAACAATAACATTATAAAAATGATCATCACCTAAAAAAGCTGAAGCAGTTCCTAGTTCAAATCGAATTAACAGACTTAAACCAGTACCTACTAAACCACATCATATTCCGAAGATTATATATAATGTTCCAATGTCTTTATGATTAGTTGAAAATAATCAACGCAA